GGTTAATCCGGCCGAGGAACAAGCGATTATTGAAAAAATTGGTGAATATAACCAACTATCATTAAGTATTTCATCTTTAGACCAAAAACATGCAAAGGGAGGAATACCACAAAGAGAAAGTGTACCTAGTAAAAAAGAAATTTTTGTAATTGGAACATGTTTTGTTAAACCGCCCATAAGAACCATATTCTGACTTTTATCGGGAGAATATCCAACAATAGCCTCCATTGAATGAATAATTGATCCAGATCCTAAAAACAACAAAGCTTTTGAATAGGCGTGAGTAATCAAATGAAATAAAGCGGCTCGAGAAGAGCCCAGACCTAAAGCTAACATGATATAGCCCAATTGAGACATTGTAGAATAAGCTAAACTTCTCTTAATATCTTTTTGAGCAAGAGCTAAAGTAGCTCCTAATAGTACTGTTAATATACCTATTAAGGCTATTAAATTCATAACGTAAGGTATGACTAAGAAAAGAGGAAGAAGGCGAGCTACAAGAAAAATGCCTGCTGCTACGATAGTAGCAGCATGTATGAGAGCCGAAATAGGAGTAGGCCCTTCCATGGCATCTGGTAACCACACATGAAGGGGAAACTGCGCGGATTTAGCAACTGCACCGGAAAATAATAGCAAGGAGCATAAAGTAACAAATAACAAATCAATCTCATTATTATAAATTAAGTTGTTGAATATTTCGAACAAATCCCGAAATTCGAAACTACCCGTTATCCAATAAAGACCTAAAATTCCTAATAATAAACCAAAATCCCCGACACGGTTAGTTATAAACGCCTTTTGACACGCATTACCCACAAGAGGTCGCGTAAACCAAAAACCTATTAATAGATAAGAACACATCCCAACCAATTCCCAAAAAATATAAATTTGTATTAAATTACAACTCGAGACTAAACCCAACATTGAAGTATTGAAAAAACTCATAGAAGCAAAAAATCGCAAATATCCTTGATCATGAGACATATAATTGTCGCTATAAATAAGCACCATGATTCCAACAGTAGTGATCAATATTAACATAATAGAAGTCAGTGGGTCGATCAAATAGCCGAATTCTAAAGAAAAATCATTATTGATAGTCCAAGACCACACTGATTTATAGATGGAACTGCTATGGATTTGCTGAAGAAGAAGATTTAGTGAAAAAAGCATGACTATACTTAACAAAAAAACACTAGAAAAAGACAACATACGGCGAATTTTTTTTGTTACTGTCGGAAAAAGTAGAAGTCCCCCCACTATTCCCATAGGAACTGGAAGTGTAATAAAAGGGATGATCCCGGAATATTGATATATATGTTCCATAATTTTTTTTAATCAATTGTCTTTGACTCCCTCGTTCTTGTCCCTTTTGAAAAGAGCCAGTCAATAAAAAAAGCAAAATATGCAAAACTTAACTAAAATTTGATATTCGTAATTATTCTAAATCTGAATCTTTTCAAAGAACTTCACATATTCAAATCAATAAGTTAGACTTGGTCAAATAATATGACATATCCAAGTTATTAATAAAAAAACCTACTTACTTTTTTGATTAATATTAACTAATATTAATATTAAGAGATATTTTTATAAAGATCTAAAAAATGAAAAGTTTTTTTAGGAATTACGAGAATTTCTATCTATAGAGAAAGGATAAAGAATTATAGCAAAAAAGTACTTGATTTTTATATGAATCGGAAAAAACTGTGCATATCTTGCCCCAATTAAACCATAACTTCTTTGTAGTTCGTTTATCTCGAATTAGAATCATTAAACGATCAATTTTTGAACGGATTTATTGTCTTCGAAAAGACATTTATATTTGTAAGAAATTCGACGATATTGAATACTTTCCATGGAATTAAAAAAAGAACTCACTAAAATGTCTTTTATAAAATCATGTACCCTTTAATAGATTAACTAATCCCGTCTCATTTCATTTTATTTAAATTTAAAATTTGGTATACTTCCCTTGCCCTTGACCTTGCTTGAAAAAGTTTTGTATTAGATACGCATGGGCTTAGGCTTTTGAATGTCTTGATATATTTTATTCCATGTATATTACATGTATAAATGTAGCATAACGAAAATAGACAGAAATAGAAATGAAAATGAATAGGTTTTTTAGAAAAAAAAATAGTAGAATCTAAGAAAAAAAAGGATACTATACTGAATAGTAAAGATAAAGAACAATTGGTTTTTAACCAAAAAATGTCTTTCACATCCAATTCTAGCAATGAGTAACCTCAAAATTTGTGAATGGCAGTTCCAAAAAAGCGCACTTCTATAACAAAAAAGCGTATTCGTAAAAATAGTTGGAAAAGAAAGGGATTTTGGGCAGCGTTGAAAGCCTTTTCATTAGCGAAATCCCTTGCTACGGGGAATTCAAAAAGTTTTTTTTGTGCGACAAATACAAATAAAAAAAAAGGATGAAATAATCTAACTTGTCCTGAATCGAAAAAAGTCTAGTTTTTTTTCTAATTTCTAATCTAAAATGGAAAAAAAGGCTTTTCATTCACTAATGTTTTGAATTGATCAATATTAAATTGAACTCGTTTTTCTTTGAGGATATGTCGAATGCAAAGTCTGTTATCTACTGAATCCTCAAATTATCAAATTATACTTTTTGTTTAAAAAAAGACAAAATACAAGACACAAGGTTTCAACTTTATTTTTAGTCTCTTTGATCATTTTCGAGGGATGGGGATTCTTATTTTCCCCATCGACCTTTATAACCACCTATCACAATAAAAAAAAACTAAGGATTATGATTAGAACGTCCAAATCCCTATTAAAATAAAAGGGTTTTCGATTCATCAATTTTCATCTTTCCTAGTCTAAAAAAAATTGACTCTTTCAATCTCGACGATTGAATAATAATTAGTTATTATGATTTCTAGCAAGCCGCTATGGTGAAATCGGTAGACACGCTGCTCTTAGGAAGCAGTGCTAGAGCATCTCGGTTCGAGTCCGAGTAGCGGCATGGCAATTTATACCTCTAAAAAGTTCCTATAATGAATTCAATTACTTATTTGAATTGATTCTATAGAATCCTGGGGACCTTTTCTTTTATGATATTTTATACTTTAGAGCATATATTAACTCATATATCCGTTTCGGTTGTTTCCATTGTAATTACAATTCATTTGATAACTATATTACTTGATGAAATGGTCGGACTATATGAGTCGTCAGAAAAGGGAACGATAGCCATTTTTTTCTGTATAACTGGATTATTAGTTATTCGTTGGATTTATTTGGGACATTTACCATTAAGTAATTTATATGAATCATTAGTCTTTCTTTCATGGAGTTTATCCACTATTCATATAATTCCGTATTTTAAAAAACATCAAAAAACTTTAAGCCTAATAACCGCGCCAAGTGCACTTTTTAGCCAAGGCTTTGCTACTTCCGGTTTTTTAAATGAAATGCATCAGTCTGCACTATTAGTACCGGCTCTCCAATCCCAGTGGTTAGTAATGCACGTAAGTATGATGGTATTGGCCTATGCGGCCCTTTTATGTGGATCATTATTATCAGTGGCTCTTCTAGTCATTACATTTCGAAAAATCATAAGGATTCTTTTTCTTTTGAAAAGCAATAATTTTTTAAATAAATCTTTTTTCTTTGATGAGATTCAATACATGAACGAAAGTGGCAGTGTTTTACGAAACACTTCTTTTCTTTCTTCTAAAAATTATTACAGGTCTCAGTTGATTCAACAATTAGATTGTTGGAGTTATCATATTATTAGTATAGGATTTATCCTTTTAACTGTGGGGATTCTTTCGGGAGCAGTCTGGGCTAATGAGGCATGGGGATCATATTGGAGTTGGGACCCAAAGGAAACTTGGGCATTTATTACTTGGGCAATATTCGCAATTTATTTACATACTAGAACACATAAAAAATGGGAAGGTCTAAATTCCGCAATTGTGGCTTTTATAGGCTTTCTTCTAATTTGGATATGTTATTTAGGAGTTAATCTATTAGGAATAGGGCTCCACAGTTATGGTTCATTTACATTAATATATAATTGAATTTAAGACAAAAAAAGAGGGTCTTGGTCTTGACAAAAACAACCATAGGACAGCGTATAAGTCTATATAAGAAACTGTGTGTAAACGCCGTTTGACAGAACCATTTGAATCAAGTAATAAGTGATTCAAATGGTTCTGTCAAACGGCACACTATCCAGTTACAATTTGTTTTTTTAACTTCAAAAAAGACAAAAAGCCTTTATTTCCATTTTTTTTTGAATTATCTAATTATTAATTTTTTGTAGAATTCTAAATTAAAAATTAGACAAAATAGCCTCGACCTTGTCACCTGATAATGAGAAAACGAAGTCCGGATAAATGCCAATACCTATTACAGGTAGAAGGATAGAGATTGAAACAAACAACTCTCGCGGTCCAAAATCCAAAAAAGGAGGGTTTGAGGCATTAAATAGCTTGTATCCATAGAACATCTGGTGTAACATAGACAATAAATAAACAGGAGTTAATATCGTTCCAATTGCCATGACAAAAGTAATTAGTATTTTTGCCAGTAAAAGAAATTTTTGGCTAGTAATTATTCCAAAAAATATTATCAATTCTGCAAAAAAACCGCTCATGCCAGGTAATGCAAGAGAAGCCATTGATGAGATACTGAACATCGTGAATATTTTTGGAACCGAGATAGCCATTCCTCCCATTTTATCGAGAAAAAGAAGACGTATTCTATCATAACTCGTTCCTGCCACGAAAAAAAGCGCAGCACCGATAAATCCATGAGATATTATTTGTAAAAGAGCTCCGTTAAGTCCCGTATCGCTTAGAGAGCAAATTCCTATAATTATAAAACCCATATGAGATACCGAGGAATAGGCTATTCTTTTTTTTAAATTACGTTGACCAGGAGATGTTGAAGCTGCATAAATTATTTGAATTGTGCCTATTATTATCAACCAGGGAGAAACTAAAGAGTGAGCGTGGGGTAATAATTCCATATTGATCCGAACCAACCCATATGCTCCCATTTTTAATAAGATTCCGGCTAAAAGCATACAAGTGCTGTAATGTGCCTCTCCGTGAGTATCTGGTAACCAGGTATGTAAGGGTATAATCGGTAATTTGACAGCAAAAGCAAGAAGAAATCCAATATAGAATATTATTTCCAGCGCTAAAGGATATGGTTGATTGGTTGATGTTTCAAAATTTAATGTTGGCTCGTTGGAACCATATAAACAGATACCCAGAATTCCTATTAATAAAAAAAGGGAACCCCCTGCGGTGTATAAAATAAACTTTGTAGCTGAATACAAACGTTGCTTTCCCCCCCACAAAAATAGAAGTAGATAAACGGGAATTAATTCTAACTCCCACATGATGAAAAAAAGTAAAAGATCTCGAGAAGAAAATAATCCTATTTGACCACTATACATGGCTAGCATCAAGAAATGGAATAATCTGGAATCTCGAGTAACTGGCCAAGCCGCTAAAGTAGCTAAAGTAGTGATAAATCCTGTCAGTAAAATGGGTCCTATGGAAAGTCCATCTATTCCCAATCTCCAGTAAAAACCAAAAAAATCGACCCACTTATAATTCTCCCCCAATTGAATTAATAGATCGTCCGATTGGAAACGATAGCAGAATACGTAGGTCATTAAAAGAAGTTCTAAGACGCATATACATATAGCATACCACCTAATTACTTTATTTCCTCCCTGAGGCTGAGGCAGAAAGAAAATTAAGGAACCTGCGGATATCGGAAAGACTACAAAAATTGTTAACCAAGGAAAAAAATTCGTGATAAAGACAAGATAGACTTGGACCAAAAAAAACCGTGCTCAAAACAGAATATATTTCTATTTTTTTGTTTCGAGTACGGGTTTTGGCAATAAAAAAGAATGTATTCAAACCATGTTGTTGGAAATGGGTCAATAAGCTAGACCCATGCTTCGAGTTGTTTCATGCCATAAATAAACTCGAACACTCAAAAAATCCGTTGGACAGGCCGATTCACATCTCTTACAGCCGACGCAGTCCTCTGTTCTTGGAGCAGAAGCAATTTGCTTAGCTTTACATCCGTCCCAAGGTATCATTTCTAATACATCCGTGGGGCAGGCTCGGACGCATTGGGTACACCCTATACATGTATCATAAATCTTTACTGAATGCGACATTGGGTCTATAAATTTTTGAACGTCATAAATTTTGATCTAGTAATTTTATAAATGAATCATATCTTTATATACTAGATGAATCAATAATTGACAAGAATTTTTTGAATCAATTCTGGATCGAGGCATGTGCATGAAAAAGGGCCAATAGACTTTCATTTCGTACGTTTTGACAAAGATAATTATATAGCATACATGCTAATTCGAATTAATGAATATTATAATTTATATGATTAATACTACTTATTCAACAAATTAGATTGATTGATACGCGTTGATTTTCTATTACGATAAATTGACGAAACAATAGCCGGTCCAATAGCTGCTTCAGCCGCTGCAATAGCAATAATAAATATTGAGCAAATAGTTCCTTTTAATTGGCGACTATCAAAAAAATCAGAAAATGTTACGAAATTTATATTAACTGCATTCATTAGAAGTTCAAGACACATAAGGGCTCTAACCATATTTTGGCTCGTGATCAATCCATAAATACCTATACAAAATAAATAGGCACTCAAAACAAGTATATGTTCTAACATCATTGACCAACTCCTTCGCAATTTAGATTTATTTCAATATGAAAAAAAATTAAACAGAGTCGATTGACTCGAATATAACAAGTAAAGAAAAAAAGAATATATTGGTAATAGATCGAAAAAAAGAAGTTATATTTTTAATATATTTAAGTTTATACACGAATAATCTTCAAATAGAATTAAAGGAAACTCAATGTGATAAGACAAAACAAAGTTTCATTTTGATTACTGCGGCTAGGTCCACGGCTTTACTATTGTTACTGACGAGCCGCAGCAATTGCGCCTATTAACGCAACTAAAAGAATTATTGAAATGAGTTCAAATGGAAGAAAAAAATCTGTTGATAAATGAATTCCAATTTGTTGACTATTAGTTATCAAATCTTTCTCTATAATCTGGTTTGATCTTGTAGTCCAAATAATCCCATACCATGACGTATCTGGAATAGTAGTAATTAGTAAAAGAAAAATACTTGTACAAACCAGTGAAGTAACCCCACCCCCAACGTTCCAAAGATAAAAAGCGTTGTGATATTCTGAACCATTCATGAACATCACAGCAAATATGATTAAAACATTTATGGCTCCTACGTAAATAAGGAGTTGTGCGGCAGCTATAAAAAAGGAATTTGATAAAATATAGAATAAGGCTATACAAATAAGAACCAATCCCAACGAAAAGGCGGAATAAATTGGGTTGTTAAGCAATACCACCCCTAAACCTAATAATATAAGGCCCAATCCCAGAAATACTAAAAGAAAATCATGTATTGATCCAGGTAAATCCATTTTACGTATAAAGAAGAGAGAAATACATCGAATTTTTTCATGACCTTATTGATGACCCGACCAGGAACAAAAATTTTTTGATACATTCCTATAATTGAATGAAATCCTAAACGGTGTGAATTGAGGTAGGTATAGCTATTAGAATAATCTCACTCTTTATCCCAAAGTAGAGTTCGACACTCTAAAAAAGGATTTCTATTTCGAAAGAATTACGTATCTATTAAGAGATTTTCAATCAAAATTTATAGATTTTGATTAAAAATTAAGTCGCAATTATTACAATCAATCCAATCAATACTTAAGTTTTTTTAGTCATTTTATTGACCAAACAAAAGGAACGAAACCTCATTTCTTTAGATCAAAAGCGAATTTTAGTAATTATTCTTTATCTTTAATCAAGGGTTTACTCCTTTTTAGTTGAGGAAAAGTCGAAATCGTTCGAATTGTATAATTATCAATTACTGATAGTGGTAAACGACCCAAAGCAATTTGATTATAATTCAATTCGTGACGATCATAAGTAGAAAGCTCATAGTCTTCAGTCATTGATAAACAATTTGTTGGACAATACTCAACGCAGTTACCACAAAATATACAGATTCCGAAATCAATACTATAATTAAGCAATCGTTTCTTTCGAATATTCGTTTCGAATTGCCAATCAACAACGGGTAAATCTATAGGACATACACGAACACATACCTCACAAGCAATACATTTATCAAATTCAAAATGTATTCGACCGCGGAAGCGCTCCGATGTAATTAATTTTTCATAAGGGTATTGAATAGTTACAGGTAAACGATTTGTGTGGGATAAGGTAATCATAAAACTTTGACCAATGTACCTTACAGCCCTTATTGTTTGTTGACCATAATTTCTGAACCCAGTCACCATAGGAAGCATATCCTAATTATCTAGGAACAATTTGATGTTTGTTTCTTTCTCTTGTTTGAGACATATAGACTTATAGTATTCCATTACAATGAAAGGAGTTGTGAAGAGGTTGTTAATAATAGATTGCCGAGAGAAATAGGTAAAAGAAATTTCCAGCCAAGATTTAATAGTTGATCCATTCTTAGTCTAGGTAAAGTCCATCTTGTTGTGATAGAAATGAACAAGAACAAATAAGTTTTAGCCAATATAATAAAGATACCCGTTGTTGTTCCAAAAACCCCACTCACTTTATTTAGTTCAAAAAGCTCAGGAACAAAAACGTACGGAATAGAAATATTCCAACCGCCAAAGTAAAGAACTGTTACAAATAATGACGAAACGAATAGGTTTAGATAGGAAGCAACATAAAATAAACCAAATTTGATACCCGAATATTCGGTTTGATAGCCGGCTACTAATTCTTCTTCCGCTTCTGGTAAATCAAAAGGCAATCTCTCGCATTCTGCTAGAGAAGAAATTAGAAAAACAATAAACCCTATAGGTTGCCGCCACAAATTCCACCCCCAAAGACCATATTTTGACTGTGCCTCAACTATATCAACTGTACTTAAACTATTAGATAATTATAGTCGATGAGAACATAACTGTTCCCACCGCTATTCCAGAACCATACATGAGATTTTCACCTCATATGGCTCCTCGAGGGTCATAAATAAATCTAAGGACCAAATCATATTTTATTTATTTTGATACGTTTGTCGGATAGGTTAGTTTGTAGAATAGGTAGGATCACAATGTCCTCTAATTAGACCAATGGAATTCTGTCTGTTATTGTTATAACAATAAATAAAGATAAAATACTTCTGAATTGATCTCATCCTTTAAGAATTTCAGTTTTTCCTTGTTGAGTAATAACTTCCGTATTTCAATCAAATACTCCTTGTGGGTCTGTAGAAATATTACTAGATCTTTCAACCCAACCCTGTTTTCGATTCCGAAAAAGAATTATACATATCATTAATTTCAAAATTATGGTATAAATTTTATCTCTATGATAAAGAAAGAATAAAAAGGATCATTTTTGATTCTATTGTGATTTTCTTTTTTCTATTTTTAGAGTTCTTTTTTTTTTGTTCCTATTCTTCTTTCTTTTCTGAGAAAAAATGGACTTAAAAAAGTAAAGGGTTTTTTCGTATCTGATAGTGATTTTTATAATCGGTGGATAGGAGCATACTCTGGATCGGAATTGTGGGGAGTACTACTTGATCATTTCTACGAATTTAAAGCCCCAATTATTATTCTTTTTATATTATTTATATTTTTTTTAGGCAAAAATGACCTTTGGTATAATTTACATAATCTCCATTACTAATCCGTTGCCTATCTTGGTGTTTCTAACCAATCCACTCATTTTTGCTCAATCCCCCGTTATCATTATGGTAATACATGTCTGGTAATACATGCCAACGATAGTAAAACGTCAATACGGTTGATCATTTGAACCCCGCTTCAAGCCAGGATGACTAATCAACCAACCTTGGGGTAAAAAATCTGTTCTTCTTTTTTTTTTTTTCCGCTTTCCCCTTACTCTTGTACCTAGGAAATGAGACTTATTCTTTTTACTGCGAATTTAGAAGCTGTTTTCTTTCACTCATATAACTATCCGATTTGGATCATCCACTTTCATTTTAATGAGAAATATAAAAAAATATATCCATTTAATTCATTTCGCCTAGTCTTTCATAGTTTCTTAGAAATAAGGGCGTAGAGAAAAGTTTATGTTTCAATGACTCGCACGTAGAGATATTGATAACACACATAGAGTTAATGGTATTTCATAACTAATCGATTGAGCAGCGGCTCGTAGACCACCTAAAAAAGAATATTTATTATTTGATCCATATCCTGACATAAGAAGTCCGATGGGAGCAATACTTGAAATGGCAATCCATAAAAAAACACCAATCTTTAGATCAGCTAAAACTTGGTGATAGCCAAAAGGAATTACTGAATAACTTAGTAGAATTGATATGACTGCTATGGATGGGCCAACGCTGAATAAACGAGTATCTCCCCGAGATGGAAGAAGATTCTCTTTAAAAAGTAGTTTTATCCCATCTGCTAGAGCTTGAAGAACTCCTAAAGGACCAGCATATTCGGGTCCAATACGTTGTTGCACTCCTGCGGCTATTTCTCTTTCTAACCACACAATTACTAGTACCCCTATTGTTATTCCCAATACAAGAGTAAAAATAGGAACAAGCATCCATATAATGTTATATATCTCTTTTAAGGATTCTAATCCGGAAAAAGAATGAATATCGTGTATTTCTGGTGTATCAAGTATCATTTCAACGATCAACTTCCCCCATAATGATATCGATGCTACCTAGTATCGTCATAATATCAGCCAATTTCATTCTTTTAACTAACTGAGGAAGAATTTGCAAATTAATAAACCCCGGTGGACGAATTTTCCATCTCCAAGGAAAACCACTCTGGTCTCCTATCAGAAAAATTCCCAATTCTCCCTTTGGTGCTTCGACTCTCACATAAAGTTCTTGTTTCGGCAATTCAAAAGTAGGAGAGGTTTTTTTACTAATGAATCGATATTCAAAATCATTCCAGTTTTGATCCCTCTCTCTATCAAAACATCGGGTTTCTAAATTCTCATAGGGCCCCCCCGGAATTCTTTCCAGAGCCTGTTGAATAATTTTTATGGATTCCTTCATTTCACTGATTCGGACTAAATAACGAGCTAATGAATCGCCTTCTTTTTGCCACGGGACTTCCCAATCAAATTCGTTGTAACATTCATAATGATCAACTTTGCGAAGATCCCACTGTATTCCCGAAGCTCGTAGCATTGGTCCTGATAAACCCCAATTTATTGCTTCCTCTGCACTAATAATACCTACTCCTTCAACTCGTTCTAAAAAAATAGGATTTCGCGTAATAAGGTTTTGATATTCAGCAGCCCCTGTTAAAAAATAATCGCAGAAATCCAAGCATTTATCTATCCAGCCATGAGGTAGATCGGCCACTACTCCTCCGATACGAAAAAAATTATGCATCATTCTCATCCCAGTGGCAGCCTCGAATAGATCATATACTAATTCCCTTTCTCTGAAAATATAGAAGAAAGGGGTTTGCGCACCAATATCTGCCATAAAAGGGCCAAGCCATAACAGATGAGAAGCTATACGACTTAACTCCAACATTATTACTCTGATATGGCTAGCTCTTTTAGGTATTTGAATATTTCCCAGCCGTTCTGGTCCATTTATGGTTATTGCTTCTGTGAACATCGTAGCTAAATAATCCCAACGTGTTACATAGGGCAGATATTGTATAATTGTTCGGTTTTCCGCAATTTTTTCCATCCCTCTGTGTAAATAACCTAATATTTGTTCACAGTCAATAACATCTTCACCATCTAGAGTAACGATGAGTCGAAGAACACCATGCATTGATGGATGGTGCGGGCCCATATTGACTATCATGAGGTCTTGTCTTGGAGATGATACATTCATAGGTTTTTCCTCGATTCATTCTTCCATACCTTACTGAAAACTAAAAGAAGCTCATCAAAATGCAAGATCTAATAATAATAAATCAAATAATTCAAAAATGACTTTTCAAATTAACGCGTTTTTGGTTCCCGAATATCCAACTGACTAATTAATTGTTTATAACGTACTTCATTTTTCTTTGACAAATAAGCCAGCAGTCGTTGGCGTTTTCCTATAATTTTCCGGAGGCCTCTCTGAGATAAATAGTCTTTTCGATGCAATTCCAAATGTGAAGTAATTCTTCGGATCTTATTAGTAAAACTGAATACTTGAAATTCAACGGATCCCTTGTTTTTGTTTTTTTCGTCTTGTGAAATAACCGAGATGAATGCATTTTTGACCATAAAATGAAACCTTCTCCCGTACTTAAATTTTAATATTAAAAATATTAAAATTAAAAAAAATATATAGATTTTTATTGATCAGTAATACTAATGCTGATTCCTTTTTCATTTTGTATACCCAACAATCTTCATTTCCTTATGAATTTCTAATTTTATTCAATTGTTTTTATGGGTATAGGGATCCAAACAGATAATCTATTTATACACTTATAAAAAAGAAAAATTTATACCTAAGATTCTAATCATAAGATTCTGTTGATTCCTTTTTAGATGTAATTGATATGTCATTAAATTAATAAATTAATGATATGAATAGAATGAAAAACAATGCATGTGTGCATCTTTTTGTTTTCATGTATCAACTAAAATATGTTATGCAATATATGAAAAACGTACCATTAAAGGGTTTTTAATCGTGGATACATATGTATTCTTACCATATTGAAACGACTTCCATTATTGGTATCAAACCAATAGCGATTCATACAAGCTAAATCTTCTAATCGATAATTGGGCCAAAAAACGAGTTTGAATTGAATTCGTTTCTTTTTTTTTTTATATCTATAAAGATCTTTGTTTTTATTCGAAACGTTACCACAAGTTTTAATGTTATTTCCATTGAAAAATTTTGTATTTATCTGATGAATACCTTGGCTATTCTTCGAATTTAAAGAAATTAGACTTCCGAATTCTCTACGACGTTGAGATAAAAAAGTATTTTCAGGAACAAAAAAATCATCAAGATTTTGGTTTTTATTTCCAGTGTTCCTTTTCTGTTTTGCAATGGACTCATCCAAATTCGTCTTATCAACACAGCCCTTTTCTTGGTGTCTTGGATTTATTTTGTGCTTACTCTTATGACCCACTGAAATATTTATGGTTTGGTACATAAGAAACTGTCTGATATTTTTTACAGCCAGACGAACGGGTTCGATAATCAATATTCCTTTTTTCAGAAATTCTGTAAGGCTCAAATTGTTCGGAATCAGTAGAATATCGAGGCTCATTTCTCTCCTTTGAATAGAGGATATAGCAATTTCGTTTGGATTTCTCAGTCTAAGCAGGAGACAAAATACTTTGATATTATTGAGTACTCTTTGATTTACAGAAGCGTTCCATCGTAATTGAAAACAGAAATACCTTTTTAGGAGGAAATCAAGCTCCACTTCCATAGAACTTTTGTATTTTTTTTTCTTTTTCGTGTCTGATCCCGCAAAATATTCTTCAAGACCTTTTTCTTGGTTTAAGCGAACTGATCCAAGATCCGCTTGTCTCTCAGATTCTTTTTCTTCTTCTTTTTTATTCTTGACTTCAATAGTTTTTTTTTCATTCGAGAATGATAATATAAAAGTATCTCTTTTTTTCTTTTTATTTACCTTATTTTTTTCAAAAACATTTTCATTCAAATCAAAAAGAAGTAATTTGATTGGTATGGCTCTGGGGTTTTTCTTATATGCATTGTAAAGTATACAAATTTGTGGGAAGAACCAAAGTTCAAAATTCAATATGGAGTGACTTAATATTCTTTCATTCATTTCCATCCAATCAAAAAGGGTTTTTGTTTTTGGGGGGGATGCATTGATTTCTTCATCTTGATGAAGCATCAGATAAAAAAGACTTTTCTTATCAATTTTATCAATTATTTGATAATTATTAGACACAGTCTTCGTCTTTTTATTACTTTTTGTTCCGGTATCAATCCAGAATTTAATATCCATCTTGTTTCTAAGACAAATAAGACAAAAACGGAGAATTTTCCAATCAAAAAATTTTCTAGCCGGGTTTTTCTCTATATCCACAATCTCATCTTCTCCCAGATAGTTAGTCGTAGGAACATCTCCTGGCAGATGAACAAATTTGTGATTATATGTCTTGTAATTATACAAAAAAATCCCTTGGTTATTTTTTTCCTTTAATAAGAATCTAAAAAAATATGAGTCCTTCGGATCTTCATAATTAATATATTTATATGCTAAAAGATCATATCTATAGTGTTTTTTAAAATTCTTTTGTTGATTTAGTAATGACTCCGCTTCAAAATTATTTTTTTTTTCGTACTGAATTAATCGGTCTTTTTCATATGAATCGCTTTTTTTTAAATCTTTTTTTTCAGCTATACATCCTTGATTAATAATATTTCGCCATTTTTGTGGTACTAATCTAGACCATCTTATCGGAGAGAAATCGTATTGATAATGACCAGCTTTTAACCAGTTTTTCCATTGATTTATGATGGAAGTACTCGGTTTTTTATGTCTTAATTGGCACTGAAATATTTCTTGTACTTCAAAATAACCCTTTATTTTTTTTTTAAGAAAAGGAGTTGTTCCATAATCATGATATTGAAGAGCTGATCTTAGCTTCGATAAGTTAAGCCTATATAAGTTAAGAAATTGGGTTTGTGATAATTTGTAAAATACATATGCTTGTGACAAAGAGGATAAGTCACGAAAAACCCTTGTTTTCTTATTACTAATATTAGTAAGTGACTTTTTGATATTCGAAATAAAGTGAATTGTATTTTGATTTACTTTATCAATAGCAGCTTTTTCGTGATTTTCGTCATTATTATAAATATATTTGTCAATAAGGTTTCTAGCTGATTCAAGAAAAAGTTCTGCATTCATTCTGGGAATTTGAATGATAGATAGAAAGATATCTATGTATATTTTCTCAATAAAAATTTTTCTAAAATAATGGAATTTACGGACTACTCGACCATTTCTTCTTTTTAGTAGCTTTTTTAATGATCCGAATCTTTTCGTACCATAAGTTATTTTGTTAGGACTCCTTTTTTTCTTTGAGATCACTTTCTTCCCTTTTTTTTTTTTTTGTATTTGATTTATGATTGTCCTTTTTTTATTAGTCAAAGCTTGCATTCTTGCTTCGGCCAGCGAAGAATTTGTCCAACCCATAGGTATAATTTGAATCGCGGATTCATCAATCGTTTTTTTATTGGTTATAAAATCTTTTTTAGTTTCATTCAATTCATCTAATCCGCTAAATACTAATAGAATAGTGATTAGTTCTTTTATTTGTTCTTTAAAAAAAAAAAATGGACTTTTTTTGATAACTCTTTTTTTACTTTCTTTTGATTTTGTGAACTTTAAAGAAAACTTTGTTCTTTTTTTTAAAATCCTTATAACTAGAAAACACTTTTTTGTAAACTTTCTAACCTTTTCTTCGAGCTTTTTACAAATGGGTTTAAAATCAAAAAGAGAAGTTCTTCTTTTGGTAGAACCAAAAGGAAATTCAGTTTCCATCCCAAAAACTGTTAAAAAGCAAAAATTCTTTTTTTTCCTTTTCTTTTCTTTCATTGAGTCTTTTTGAGGGCATTGGAACTTAGCTCTGTGCCAAGGTTTCAGGCGAAAAGGGAATAGGATTTTTATCTGAATACCCTCTGTTAACCAGTTTTTCGGAAATTCTTTTTCGGATAATTGAACTCCACTATAGGTGCATTTAACGTGCATTTCTTTATTCCAATCTTTTAAATCCTCGGACCATTCTGGAAATTGAAATAATAGTGTACGGATGGTATTTTTAGCTATTATCAATAAAGGTAAGATAACATATTTTCTAAGAAGGGATTGGATTACTAGCAAAGAGCCTCTTATTACGTGAGCAAATAGAATGTTATCCCAGGCTTCTGCTGTTTCTATCCGTGCTTTTTCCTCCCTTTTGTCCTTCTCTTTTTTCTCACTTTCTTGTATCCTTTCTTCAGTATAATCTGAAATCACAATTTCTCTGTTTTTACATATCAAATGGATAAACATTATTTTCATCATCTGCGAGATATCAAAAGCAAACAAAAAGGGTTTGTTTAGTCGGTCCAAAAAAAGAGGGGAATGTATATTTGGTTGAAAGAGTTCCCAAGTAATTGTTTTACGTCTTTGAGGGCGCATGGAACCTTTTATTATGTCACGACGAAAGTCTGGTTGTTGTGAATAACGTATTAAAGCTATTTCTCTTTCTACTCGCTTAGCATTAGGATTATTGTCTCCATGATTAGTATTAGGATTAGGATTAATAGTATCTTTCGTATTATTGTACGTATCCCTGTTCTCTGTAAAAATTATTACACGTTTGTATTTTCTTGAACGAATTTCATAACCCTTTAGCGTAATTTCTTCATGTTCTCTTTCTTGTTGTTCTAACTCGTTGATTAATTTGTATGACCATCGAGGAACTTTTTTACGTATTTCAGTTATTCCAATTTTTTTTTTTTTTATATCTTTTGGATCAGCTAAAACCGTATCGAAGAAAAATTTTAAAATTTTTCTTCGATACTCTCCTCTTTTTTCGTGGTTTGAAAATGAAGAAAGTTCTTTAAAATTTAAACTTGATACTCCTTGTGTTTTTTCAGTAAATTTACTCATTAAATTCACTAAATACCTAATTTCGATTGAAAATGCTTTTCTATCAAATGTATCTATTGTTTGTTTTTGGTCAAATTCTCGATAATTAGGAGTAAAAAGGAGACCGTGAATTCTATTTATCCTTATCCAGGGTGGGTCTATATACTTCTTTCTGGAAGTTTCATTTCTGAGTGGGAATAAAAACAACTTTTTGATCCTTCCGCGTGAGGGACCACTCAATAAAGGATCAAAAAGTTTCGGTAAGGATTCTTTTGTATTTTTACACAATCTAGTTCGTTTTTCGAGTAAAGTAAAAGCTAAAAAATGGAAATCTTGAGTTTCTACTTTATTTATAAATTCATTATTTAGTTTGTTCTTTTTTTGTTCATTCATATAACCCCAACGATTATATAATTCTGGAGAGGTCGTTTTTTCGGTTGTGAATATAGGCATTTTTCTTTCTATCAGGTCGAAAAAAAAGGACAAACTCGGCAGGTATGCAAAAGGAATTTTTTGTTTTCCATCACTTAGGCATGTATAAAAAAAAAATTGTGACATTTCATTTCTTACAGCCTTTTCTCTTCCGTTATTTTTTATATATCGAAATGGGCGATGCCATCGTTTATAGTCAAAAAGTATAGTTACAAGAGGTTTTTCAAACCAAAAGATATTTTTATCTTGAAATATTTCGAACATTGGGTTTTCTTGATTCTCATCTAGGTAAAAAATATCATAAACTTTTTTATTTTTAGAGCCTGTTTCTTTCAATTGAAAGTAGGATTCATCCTTTTTTTTTTTTTTTTCATTCTTTTCAGTCACTATTAATATTACTT